TACAACTATATAATATGTGATACAGACATGTTATAAAAATTGTGGTGTATTTATACATAAATAATACGATTGCGTGGGTAATTTTGGGTGTAGTTGACCCAGACATGGCTGTGTATTAAGCATGCAATGTGTTAGTTATGTAACACTATATATATATCAACACAAACCACTCGTTGATTACGCTGGTCGGTCATTCCTGGTTTTGGGGTTTGACAGGATTAATATATGAACTTGTCCGGCGTAGGGGGGTAGGGGGGTTTGTCGCGCAAAATCCAAGTGCAGGCGGCAGGGGGGACACCTTAGATAGGAATGGGGATAGTATCAATAGTTTATGCACTTGATAGAGATGTATGTGGTTATTTTATAGAATGTTTATGAAGCTCTGCAGGTATTATTCTTTAATTTCAAGAAAATGTACCACCTTGTTAATCATTACGCTGAAAGTGACCAAATGTCAGGTGGAAGAGACCTAAAAAATAAGAGAACCCTATGCATTTAAGTGAACGCCTTGGCATGGTGGGTCATGGACAATCGATACTAACACCAATAATCAAATGCCAGATATAATTATCCGGGGGGGGAAGGTTTACTAGATATGGCCCTGAAATAGGAACCAGATGCCAGTAATAGTTCATATTGTGCGACCCCCACGATGTTTGTCCCTGACCTATCAAGGATAATATGCATTAAGTTATAGACTGGTTGGTGGTCTCTTACTACATTAATAATGTGAGGTCCAATATTAGTTGAGTCCTTGCAAGGAAAAATTTGTGATGAAGTTATGAGGATTATTCAAGTTATCAGTACTTATTAATTAATCTTGTGAAAGTAAATTTATGGTTTATGTACACCTTAGTATTATGTACTAGTATTAATGTATATATATATATGTATGTGGAATATTTAATGTAATGTATTACACCATTAATGTAAGATTATGCATAATATGTACTATACCATAATGTACTATATACATATAATGTACTGGGATCATTATGTAATATATATATATATATGCACCTGGGATTATTAGGTACTGGACATTAGGTCAGAAAATAGTTTAATTTTAGAATACTAGCTTTGGGAGTTAGTGGTGGGAGTTAAAATCTCTCTTTTCTGGCACTAGGGAGGGATTTAACCTCCGATCTTCGGATTACAAGACCGATGCTTTTAAACTAAGCTACTAGTACAGGATCAGTTAAGTGATTTGTTTTCTAATCAGCCGGCCAGAGGATTAAAAATTAGGAATAGCGCGAAGTAAAGGATGGAGGCGATTTGGCCGATGATAATAAATGGGTGTTCTACTGGTATTCCTCCAATTCATGTAAGGATTATTACGTCTGCTACCAGGGTCCAGAATAGGAATTGTGTGATTGGACGGAATGTGAGTCCTTGTTGTTTGGAGGTGTGTAGTAGTGGGACTAGTATAAGGACGAGGATAGAGAATAGTAAGGCGAGGACACCTCCTAGTTTGTTGGGGATTGATCGTAGAATGGCGTAGGCAAATAGGAAGTATCACTCTGGTTTGATGTGTGGGGGTGTGACTAGGGGGTTGGCGGGGGTAAAGTTTTCGGGGTCCCCCAAGAGGTTGGGGGAAAATAGGGCTAGCGATGCTAGGGCTATAATAAGGACTACAAAGCCTAGTAAGTCTTTGTAGGAGAAGTATGGGTGGAATGAGATTTTGTCTGCGTCTGAGTTTAGGCCTGTGGGGTTGTTGGAGCCTGTTTCGTGAAGAAATAGGGCGTGTAAGGCTGTGGCTGCAATGATTGCGAAAGGGAGAAGGAAATGGAAGGCGAAGAATCGTGTCAGGGTTGCGTTGTCTACGGAGAACCCGCCTCAGATTCATTGTACTAAAGCATCTCCTACGTATGGCACTGCGGAGAGGAGGTTTGTAATTACGGTTGCTCCTCAAAATGATATTTGCCCTCATGGGAGTACATATCCCACAAATGCGGTCATTATAACTAGTAGGAGCAGCACTACTCCAATGTTTCATGTTTCTTTGTACAGGTAGGAGCCGTAGTATAAGCCTCGACCAATGTGTAGGTAGATGCAGATGAAGAAAAATGAGGCTCCGTTGGCGTGCATGTTTCGGATGAGTCAGCCGTAGTTGACGTCACGGCAGATGTGGGCCACTGAGGAGAAGGCTGTAGAGATATCTGAGGTGTAGTGTATAGCCAGGAAGAGTCCTGTTAGAATTTGTATAATTAGACATAAAAGAAGGAGAGAGCCGAAGTTTCATCATGCGGAAATGTTGGATGGGGCGGGCAGGTCAATTAGTGCATCGTTGGCGATTTTTAGTAGTGGGTGTGTTTTTCGTAGGCTGGCCATTAGGGGTTCTCATAGTTGAATTACAACGGTGGTTTTTCAAGTCGCTGGTCTCGGTTAAAATCCGGGTGGGAATTATGAATTATATTTTTTCTTTGTTTTTATTGGGCTTAGTTGTTGGTTTAGTGGCTGTGGCTTCTAATCCTGCACCATATTTTGCTGCTTTAGGGTTGGTTGTGGCAGCGGGGGTTGGTTGTGGTGTGTTGGTGGGACATGGAGGGTCTTTTTTGTCTTTAATGTTGTTTTTGATTTATTTGGGAGGGATGTTGGTAGTATTTGCTTATTCGGCGGCTTTGGCTGCAGAGCCTTTTCCGGAGAGCTGGGGGGATCGTTCGGTTGCTGGGTATGTGTTGATTTATTTGTTAGTGGTGGGGGCGGTGGCGTGATGGTTCCATGGGGGTTGATATGAGGGGTCATGGGGGGTTGTGGATAATAAGGAGTTTTTTATTGTGCGGGGAGATACTAGTGGGGTTGCATTAATATATTCTTTTGGAGGGGGAATGTTGATTGTGTCTGGTTGAGTGTTGTTGTTAACTTTATTTGTTGTACTTGAGTTAACTCGCGGTTTAAGTCGTGGGGCGCTTCGAGCGGTTTAAAGGGTGATTAGGAGGATGGCTAGGGTGCTGGTTAAGAGGAATATGGCTAGGTAGGTTTTGATTATTCCTCGTTGGGCGTTGCTTGTGGTTGTGGCTATTTTGACTTGTGTTGCGGAGAGTCCTTTAGGGCCTGCTATTTCAAGTCATGTTTGGTCTATGAGTTGGGTGGCAATTGATTGTCCTAGTGTAAGATTTAGTTTAGGTACTAGTCGATGCACGGTTGCAGGGAAGTAGCCTAGTATGTTTGAGAAGTTGTGTAGTGGTAGGATGGGGATAGTTTTGAATTGTTTTGATGTTATTGATGCTAGTTCTATCGCTATGAGGAAGCCAATGATTGTTACTGTTAAGGCGGCTAGTTTGAGGAGCGGGGGTATTGTTATGACGGGGGTTTTTGATGGAAGAAAGTTAGATGTAATAATTAGTCCAGCAATGATGCTGCCTCAGGCTAGTCGTTTGATTGGGTTAATAACGGCGGGGTCGTTTTCGTTAATTGGGGAGAGGGGTAGGAATCGTGGGGTTCCTATGGTTACGAAGAAGACTACTCGGAAGCTGTAGACCGCAGTGAAGGTGGTAGCGATAAGTGTAAGGGACAGGGCTCAGGCATTAAGGTAGGAGGTGTTTAGGGCTTCAATAATGGCGTCTTTTGAGAAAAACCCGGCTAGGAATGGTGTGCCTGTTAGTGCTAGGCTGCCGATGGTTAGGCAAGACGAAGTAAATGGCATTAGTTTGTGCAGGCCTCCTATTTTTCGAATGTCTTGTTCGTCATTGAGGCTGTGGATAATTGATCCGGAGCATAGGAAGAGTATAGCTTTGAAAAAGGCGTGCGTACAGATGTGTAGAAATGCTAGTTGGGGTTGGTTTAGTCCAATGGTAACTATTATGAGGCCTAGTTGGCTTGATGTGGAGAAAGCTACGATTTTTTTGATATCGTTTTGGGTTAAAGCGCAGGTAGCTGTGAATAAGGTGGTTAAGGCTCCTAAGCATAGGCAGGTGGTCAGCGCAAGCTGATTGTTTTCTATGAGGGGGTGAAGTCGAATTAGTAGGAAGATTCCTGCAACCACTATTGTGCTTGAGTGTAGTAAGGCAGAAACTGGTGTTGGGCCTTCTATGGCTGAGGGAAGTCACGGGTGGAGGCCAAATTGGGCGGATTTTCCAGTGGCGGCAAGGATTAGGCCTAGGAGGGGTAGGGTTATATCAAAATCTTTGGAGAAGAAGAAGATTTGTTGGATTTCTCATGAGTTTAGGTTTGTTGCAATTCATGCTATGCTCAAGATTAGTCCGATGTCTCCCACTCGGTTGTATAGGATGGCTTGTAGGGCGGCAGTGTTAGCATCAGCTCGGCCATACCATCAGCCGATTAAAAGGAAAGATATGATGCCAACTCCTTCTCAACCAATGAATAATTGAAATATATTGTTGGCGGTCACTAGAATAATTATGGCTACAAGGAAGAGTAGAAGGTATTTGAAGAAGCGGTTTATGTGGGGATCTGAGTGTATGTATCATGATGCAAACTCTAGGATTGATCAGGTAACGAATAAGGCGATTGGTGTGAAGATTAAGGAGTAGTGGTCAAACTTAAAGCTGATGTTGATGTCGAAGCTTGCAGCATTTATTCAGTGTCAATTGGTTACGATGCTCTCTGTTCCTTGGTCAAGGAAGATTATTAATGGGAGGAGGCTTATAAAGAATGCGCTGCTTACGGCTGTTTTGACGTGGGTGATGGCTCAATCTGGTTTTTGGGGGCTTGGGTCTAGGGTTATGATTAGGGGGTAGAGTAGGAGGGCAAGGGTTAGGATGAGGGAGGATGAAAGAATAAGGGGTGCAGTGTACATAGCTGCTACTTGGATTTGCACCAAGAGTTTTTGGTTCCTAAGACCAACGGATGAGCTGTTATCCTTTAGAAGCTCGAGTGAGCCGTGGATTTTAACCACGGGCGGTAGGAATTAGCAGTTCCTATTGCCTCAGGGCCTCTCTCGGTGGATAAGAGGACTTTAACCTCTATTTTTAGAACCACAATCTAGTGTTTTGCTTAAACTATATCTACAGTAGCATCATCCTCACATGAGCTCTGGTTTTGTAATTAGGAGAATGACGGGGATTAGATGTAGGGCTATAAGTAGATGTTCTCGGGTGTGGAACGGTTGAAGTCCTATAATATGGGCAGGGGTTGGGCCTCGTTGGGACATCAGGAAGAGGTAGAGCGAATAAGCAGCTGTGATTAGGGTGCCTGCTCCGGTTAAAACCAGTGTTCATGGGGATCAATTAAATATAGCTGTGATGATGAAGAGTTCTCCTATTAGATTTGGCAGAGGTGGTAGGGCTAGGTTGGCCAGGTTGGCGATGAATCATCATGTGGCTGTTAAGGGGAAGATTATTTGCAGGCCGCGAGCAAGAATTATTGTTCGACTGTGGGTTCGTTCGTATGTGGTGTTGGCTAGACAGAAGAGAGCTGACGATACCAGACCGTGGGCAATTATTAGGATGATTGCTCCGGTGAATCCTCAGGGGGTTTGAATTAGGATTCCTCCTGCTACTAGCCCTATGTGGCTGACGGAGGAGTAGGCGATTAAGGATTTTAGGTCTGTCTGTCGTAAACAGATGGAGCCGGTTATGATAATGCCTCATAGAGCTAGGATAATAAAAGGGTAGGCTATGTCTTTAGTGAGTGGGTCGAGTATTACTATCATTCGTATTATACCATATCCTCCAAGTTTTAGTAGGATTGCGGCTAGGACTATTGATCCGGCTACGGGGGCTTCTACATGTGCTTTTGGCAGTCACAGGTGGACGCCATATAGGGGCATTTTTACCAGGAAGGCGATTAGGCAGCCTGCTCATCAGATTTTATCACCTCATGTGTGTAGGGTTAGAGGTTGGGAATATTGGAGTACTAACATTGAAAGTGTGCCTGTGCTTTGTTGAAGGAGGAGGAGGGCAACTAATAGGGGAAGAGATCCTGCGAGTGTATAAAATAGGAAGTATGTTCCTGCATTAAGGCGTTCAGTTTGGTTGCCCCACCGAGTGATGATAATCAGGGTTGGGATGAGGGTGGCTTCAAATATGATGTAGAACATGATGATTTCGGTTGCTCCAAATGCTATGATAAGAAAGGTTTGTAGAGAGGTTAAAAGAGTAATGTACATTCGTTGGCGGCTGAGTGGTTCGGGGTTAATGTGGTTTTGGCTGGCAAGAATTATTAGTGGTAGTAGCCAGCAGGTGAGGACTAGCAGGGGGGTTGATAAGGGGTCTGTTCCTATATAGAGATTGGAGGTTGCTCAGCCTGTTTCTGAGTTTCACTTAAGTCAATTTAGGCTAATTAGGGCAATAAAAAGACTTTGGGCTGTTGTAGCAGTTCATAGCCATTTGGGGGAAATTAGCCAGATTGTTGGGAATAGCATGATTGTTGGTAGTAGGACTTTTAGCATTGTAGTAGGTTGAGGTTTTGGAGTCGGTCTGTCCCGTGTGTTCGCGCTGTGGCGACTATTAAGGCTAAGCCTGCGCTGGCTTCGCAGGCTGAGAAGGCTAGGAGGAGCATAGGGGCGGTGGAGAAGGCCGTTGCTTCGAGTTGAAGTGCTCATAGGGCCAGAGCAATAAATAATGACAATATCAGCCCTTCTAGGCATAATAGGGCCGACAGGAGGTGGGTTCGGTGGAAGGCTAGGCCTACAAGTCCTAGTGCGAATGCTGAGGTAAAACTGAAATGTACGGGTGTCATAAGGGAGTCGTGGACTTAAACCACAATTTTCTGAGCCGAAATCAGAGGTCTTATTTTGGACTAATTCCCTATTCTGCTCATTCGAGGCCTCCTTGAATTCATTCGTAGACTAGTCCTAAGGTGAGTAAAATTAGGATGGCTGCGGCTCAAAAGAAGGTAAGTGTGGGCGTGGATAATTGATTACCTCAGGGCAGTGGAAGAAGTAGGGCAATTTCTAGGTCAAATAAGAGGAAGAGGATGGCGACGAGGAAGAATCGTAAGGAAAATGGTAGACGTGCGGAGCCAAGAGGGTCAAACCCGCATTCATAGGGTGAGAGTTTTTCTGCGTCTGGATTTATTTGTGGGAGTCAGAATGCCACTAGAGCTAGTAGTATCGAAAGGGCTGCTGTGATAAGTAAGATTGTTGTAACTAAATTCATTATCTTTCCTTGGATTTTAACCAAGACTAAATGATTGGAAGTCACTTGTACTAACTTTAAATACTAGAAAGATTATGAACCTCATCAGTAGATGGAGACGTATAGGAATAATCAGACAACGTCTACAAAGTGTCAGTATCAGGCAGCTGCTTCAAATCCAAAGTGGTGTTCGGAAGTGAAGTGGTATTGGATTTGTCGTAGAAGGCAGACGGCTAGGAAGGTTGAGCCAATAATGACATGTAGGCCGTGGAAGCCTGTAGCTACAAAGAATGTTGAGCCGTATACGCCGTCGGCGATGGTAAAAGGGGCTTCGTAGTATTCTATAGCTTGGAGGGCGGTGAAGTAGAAGCCTAGGAGAATGGTTAGGGTAAGTGCTTGGATGGCTTGTTTACGTTCTCCCTCCATTAGGCTGTGATGAGCTCAGGTCACGGTGACGCCTGATGCTAGGAGGACGGCGGTATTTAGTAGGGGAACTTCAAATGGGTCAAGGGTGGTAATTCCTGTGGGAGGCCAGCATCCTCCTAGTTCTGGGGTGGGGGCAAGGCTTGAGTGGTAGAAGGCTCAGAAGAAGCCTAGGAAGAAGAAAACTTCTGATGTAATAAATAGAATTATTCCGTATCGTAGGCCTTTTTGGACTGGGGGCGTATGATGTCCTTGGAAAGTTCCTTCTCGGATAATGTCTCGCCATCATTGATACATTGTAAGTAAAAGAAGGACTAGTCCTAGTGTTATTAAGGTTGTTGAGTGAAAGTGAAACCAGATTGCGAGGCCTGATGTCATGAGGAGAGCAGCTACTGCGCCTGTTAGGGGCCAGGGACTTGGGTCAACCATATGGTATGCGTGTGCTTGGTGGGCCATTAGACGTTTTCTTGTAGGTAGAGGCTTAGTAGAAGTACGAATACGTAGGCTTGGATTATGGCCACTGCGATTTCAAGAAGGGTAAGGAGGAAGAGGACTGTGGCGGTTAGGATTGCTACGGTGGTTATCATAGGTAGTAATACAAAGGCTGCAGTTGCAATAAGTTGAATGAGCAAGTGGCCAGCTGTAAGGTTGGCTGTTAGTCGTACGCCTAAGGCCAGGGGTCGAATAAATAAGCTAATTGTTTCGATGATAATAAGCACAGGGATCAGAGGTACGGGGGTTCCTTCTGGCAGGAGGTGTCCTAGGGCCGCGGTAGGCTGGTTTCGTATTCCGATAATGACGGTGGCCAGTCAGAATGGGACTGCTAGTCCTATATTTAATGAAAGTTGTGTGGTTGGGGTAAAAGTATATGGAAGGAGGCCCAGTAGATTTAGTGATAAGAGGAAAACTATTAATGATGTCAGGATTAGGGCTCATTTGTGTCCGCCGGGGTTAAGGGGAAGAAGTAGTTGTTGTGTGAAGCGATTAATAAATCAGCTCTGGAGGGTAATGAGACGGTTGTTTAGTCATCGGTTTGATGGTGAGGGGTAAAGGATTCAGGGGAATACAAGTGCGATGGCAATTAAAGGGATGCCTAGGTATGTGGGGCTCATAAATTGGTCGAAGAAGCTTAGTGTCATGGTCAATTTCAGGGTTCAGTTTTAGGTTTTTCGGTGCTGAGTGCTGTGGGTTCGTTAGTAAAAGTGTGCTTAAGGACTTTAGGTGGGATTACTGTTAGAAAGATTAGTCAGGAAAATACTAGAATGGCGAACCATGGGGCGGGGTTTAATTGGGGCATGTCACTAAGGGTGGTTGGGAGTCACCAGTCTTTAGCTTAAAAGGCTAACGCTAGGCCCTATTTAGCTTCTTAGTGAGGCGTCTTCAAGCATGAGGGAGGATCAGTTTTCGAAATGTTCTAGTGGGACGGCTTCTACTACAATTGGTATAAAACTGTGGTTGGCACCACAGATTTCAGAGCACTGTCCATAGAATACTCCAGGGCGGGAGGCAATAAAGGCTGTTTGGTTTAGGCGTCCGGGGACGGCGTCTATTTTTACACCTAGGGCTGGAACGGCCCAGGAGTGGAGGACGTCTTCAGCTGAGACTAGAACTCGAATCGGTGATTCTATTGGGACTACTATGCGATGGTCTGTTTCAAGGAGTCGAAACTGTCCTGGGGCTAGGTCTTGGGTCGGGATCATGTAAGAGTCGAAGCCAAGGTCTTCATAATCTGTATACTCGTAGCTTCAGTATCATTGATGTCCTATGGCTTTTACGGTTAGGTGAGGGTCGTTAATTTCATCTATTAGGTAGAGGATTCGAAGGGAGGGGAGGGCAATGAGGATAAGGATTACTGCTGGTAAAATGGTTCAAACAATCTCAATTTCTTGGGAGTCTAAAATGTATTTGTTGGTTAATTTAGTGGAAACCATTGCAACAATGATGTATAAGACCAAGGTGCTGATTAGGAAAACAATCATTAGTGCATGGTCGTGGAAGTGAAGAAGTTCTTCTATTACAGGTGAGGCCGCGTCTTGGAATCCTAATTGTGAGGGATGTGCCATTAAGCCGTAGGGCTTAAGATACGCAGGGGTTTAACCTGCAATTTTGCCTTGACAAGGCAATGTAATAGCTAGTTTTACTAGTATCTTATAGAAAGAAAGTGGCAGAGTGGTTATGCAACTGGCTTGAAACTAGTTCACGGGGGTTCGATTCCTTCCTTTCTCGTCATGATTGAACTTGAACAAATGCTGGCTCTTCGAATGTGTGGTAGGGGGGAGGACACCCGTGGAGTCATTCTGCGTTTGTAGAGGTTAGTTCAACAGATAAGACTTCTCGTTTGGCAGCGAAGGCTTCTCACAGGATAAATAGGAACATAATTACTGCGATTAAAGAAATTAGGGAGCCGATAGAGGAGATTGTATTTCAAAGGGTGTAGGCGTCTGGGTAGTCTGAGTATCGCCGTGGCATGCCGGCTAGACCTAGGAAGTGTTGTGGGAAGAAGGTGAGGTTAACACCTACAAACATAACTCCAAAATGGATTTTTGTTCAGGTGCTGTGGAGTGTGTAGCCTGAGAATAGGGGGAATCAATGGACAAAAGCTCCTATGATTGCAAACACAGCTCCCATGGATAAGACGTAGTGGAAGTGGGCAACTACGTAATATGTGTCGTGGAGTATGATGTCAAGGGATGAGTTGGCTAGTACAATTCCTGTTAGGCCTCCAACTGTGAATAGGAAAATAAACCCTAGGGCCCATAGTAGGGGTGTCTCTCATTTAATGGAGCCCCCATGAAGTGTAGCTAATCAGCTAAATACTTTTACCCCTGTTGGGATTGCGATAATTATTGTTGCAGATGTAAAGTATGCTCGGGTGTCTACGTCCATTCCAACTGTAAATATGTGATGGGCCCATACGATGAAGCCTAATAGGCCAATTGCTATTATAGCCCAAACCATTCCCATATAGCCAAAAGGTTCTTTTTTTCCTGAGTAGTAGGCTACGATGTGAGAAATTATTCCAAAGCCTGGTAAAATTAGAATATAAACTTCAGGGTGCCCAAAGAATCAGAATAAATGTTGGTAGAGAATTGGGTCTCCTCCCCCCGCGGGGTCAAAGAATGTGGTGTTAAGGTTTCGATCTGTCAGAAGTATAGTAATTCCAGCAGCCAGAACTGGTAGCGAGAGAAGAAGAAGAACGGCAGTGATTAGGACTGCTCATACAAATAGGGGTGTTTGATATTGTGAAATGGCTGGAGGCTTCATGTTAATAATAGTTGTAATGAAGTTAATAGCCCCAAGGATGGAGGAAACCCCAGCAAGATGAAGTGAAAAGATGGTTAGGTCAACAGAGGCGCCCGCGTGTGCGAGGTTACCGGCAAGAGGGGGATATACAGTTCAGCCTGTCCCTGCTCCGGCTTCGATTCCTGAGGATGCTAGCAGAAGAAGGAAGGATGGGGGTAGGAGTCAGAAGCTTATATTATTTATTCGTGGGAATGCTATGTCGGGTGCACCAATCATTAGGGGAACCAATCAATTCCCGAAGCCTCCAATCATAATTGGTATTACTATAAAGAAAATTATTACGAAGGCGTGCGCAGTAACGATAACATTATAGATCTGGTCATCACCTAAGAGGGATCCGGGTTGGCTTAGCTCCGCTCGAATTAAGAGGCTAAGGGCCGTTCCAACTATTCCGGCTCAGGCACCAAATACCAGGTAGAGGGTGCCAATGTCTTTGTGGTTGGTGGAGAAGAATCAGCGTGTGATTGCCACAGGTAGGATGGCCGAAGGTCTAGGCGGCGGATTGTAGCTCCGTATATAGAGGTTTAAGTCCTCTTCTTGCCAGAAGCTCCGTGGTGTAAGGCACATTAGATTGCAAGTCTAAAAGTGTAGGCTAATTCCCTGCCGGGGCTTTCCCCGCCTCGCCCCGGTAGGGCGGGGAAAGATAGATGAATGCTCGCTGGTTTGAGCGCTTAGCTGTTAACTAAGAGTTTGTAGGATCGAGGCCTTCTCATCTAGAAAGGCTTTAGCTTAATTAAAGTGTCTGGGTTGCATTCAGAAGATGTGGGATAAAGTCCTGCAAGCCTTATTCAGAGACTAGGAGATTTTCACTCCTGCTTAGAGCTTTGAAGGCTCTTGGTCTAAGGTTCTATCCTAAGTCTCTAGTGTGTTAGTGCTACAATTGCTGGTGTGAGGGGGAGTAGTAGTAGGGTTGCGGTTGTTGTAATTGTTAGGGGGAGGGTTGTTTGTGTGGTGGGCAATCGTCATGGGGTTGTAGAGTTGTTTGTGTTGGGAGAAATTGTTAGGGTTATTGCGTAGCATAGTCGAAGGTAAAAGTATAGGCTGAGTAGGGCACTTAGGGCTGCGAGGGTGGCAATGAGGGGTAGCCCTTGTTTTGTTAGCTCTTGTAAGATTAGTCATTTTGGTATAAATCCGGTTAAGGGGGGTAGGCCGCCTAATGATAGTAGGACGAGGGCGGCGGTTGTTGTGAGTGTTGGGGTTTTTGTTCAGGCGAGGGCTAGTGTGTTAATTTTTGTTGTTATTGTTGCTTTGAATGTTAGGAAGGCTGCTGATGTTATGATGATGTAGGTTCCTAGGGTTAGGAGGGTTAGTTGTGGTGCAAATTGAAGGATAATGACTATTCAGCCGAGGTGTGCGATTGATGAGTAGGCTAGGATTTTTCGTAGTTGAGTTTGGTTTAGTCCACCTCATCCTCCAATAAGAGTTGATAGAACCCCTAGGGCAGTGAGTAGGGCTGGGTCGATGGTGGGGGCCATTTGAATAAGTAATGCGAATGGTGCTAGTTTTTGTCAGGTGGATATGATTAGTCCTGTGGTTAGGTCTAGGCCTTGGAGAACTTCTGGTAGTCAGAAGTGTAGGGGTGCGAGGCCAATTTTAAGGGCTAATCCCATTATTGCCATTGTGATTGCGATGGGGTGAGAGAGATGGGTGATGCTTCATTCTCCAATTAGTCAAGCATTGGTGGTGCTGGCAAATAGAATTGTAGCTGCTGCTGTTGCCTGGGTGAGGAAGTATTTAGTGGTAGCTTCTACTGCTCGTGGGTGGTGGTGTTGTGCTATGAGGGGAAGGATGGCTAGGGTATTGATTTCAAGGCCTATTCATGCCAGGAGTCAGTGTGAGCTAGCGAAGGTGAGGGTTGTCCCTAGGCCTAGGCTAAATAGGAACACGGTAAGTACGTAGGGGTTCATTAGTAAGGGAAGGAGTTTAACCAACATTTTTGGGGTATGGGCCCAAAAGCTTATTTAGCTGACCTTACTAGAAAGTGGTGTAGTGGAAGCACCTGGAGTTTTGATCTCTTGAGCATGGGTTCGAGTCCCTTCTTTCTAGGAGCTGGGAGGATTTTAACCTCCATGAGTCACTCTATCAAAGTGGTCCTTGGGCATTCAGGCACGGCTCCATTATAGTGTTATAGTTGGGGAGGAAGCCCCGCGAATGCGATTGGAAGGGCAGTATGTCATAGGATGAGGGCTAGGGTTAAGGGGAGGAAGTTTTTTCATACTAGATGTATTAACTGGTCGTATCGGAATCGTGGGTAGGAGGCTCGGATTCATAGGAATAGGATTGATAGTAGTGCGGCTTTGGTTATTAAGTTTACTGATGTTAATTCTGGGAAGGTTGGGATGTGCGAGGCGCCTAGAAATAGGATGACTGATAGTGTATTTATTAGTAGAATGTTAGCGTATTCGGCTAGAAAGAATAGGGCGAAAGGCCCTCCAGCATATTCTACGTTGAAGCCGGAGACTAGCTCTGACTCTCCTTCAGTGAGGTCAAATGGGGCTCGATTTGTTTCTGCAAGGGTTGAGACATATCATATTGCTGCTAGGGGTCAAGCAGGTAGGAGGAGCCAAGTGGATTCTTGGGTTACGTTAAATATTTGTAGGGTGAATCCTCCTGTGAAAATGATAATTGAGAGGAGGATTAGGCCTAAGCTTACTTCGTAGGAGATTGTCTGGGCAACAGCTCGTAGAGCTCCGATGAGGGCATATTTTGAGTTTGATGCTCATCCTGAGCCTAGGATTGAGTAAACAGCTAGGCTTGATAGGGCCAGGATAAATAAGATTCCTAGATTTAGGTCGGTTACGGGGTAGGGGATAGGTATGGGGGCCCATAGTATTAGTGCTAGGGTTAATGCTAGGATTGGGGCGGCTAAAAATAGAAATGGGGATGAGGTTGAGGGGCGTACGGGTTCTTTAATAAAAAGTTTGAGTCCGTCTGCGATTGGTTGAAGTAGTCCGTAGGGTCCTACTACGTTTGGCCCTTTTCGTAGTTGTATGTAGCCTAGAACTTTTCGTTCAATGAGTGTTAGGAAGGCTACTGCTAGTAGAACAGGCACAATATAGGCGAGTGGGTTAATTACGTGGGTGATTAGTAGGGTTAGCATAACTAAGGAGAGGATTTGAACCTCTGATGGAAAGGGCTTAGGCCTTTTGCAATTACCAGGCTCTGCCACCTTAGTAGTCCCTTATCTTGGGGGCTGGGTTGCTCTTCCTTTATTTAATTTAGTTGGTTTCATTAAGTTGGAGGGAGGCGTACTTGTAGCATGGGCCTCATTTTTCCGGTCCTTTCGTACTAGGAAAAGTAGCTTTACAGATAGAAACTGACCTGGATTGCTCCGGTCTGAACTCAGATCACGTAGGACTTTAATCGTTGAACAAACGAACCCTTAATAGCGGCTGCACCATTAGGATGTCCTGATCCAACATCGAGGTCGTAAACCCCCTTGTCGATATGAACTCTTGGAGGGGATTGCGCTGTTATCCCTAGGGTAACTTGGTCCGTTGATCGGCTTGGTTGGCCGGATCTTTTGGTCAGATGTTCTGTGACTTAGAGATGTCTCTCTTGGTTTTAGGGTATATTCCCCGTTCCACGTGGGGGCTTTGTTTTCCCCCGCGGTCGCCCCAACCGAAGATATTGGCCAGTTGGCTGTTTTGTTTGGCTTAGTTTTATTTGGGCCTTTGACATAGTTGGCCTTTTATCTTAAGCTCCAAAGGGTCTTCTCGTCTTGTATTAGTATACCCGCTTCTGCACGGGTAGATCAATTTCATTGACTAGGAAAAGGAGACAGTTAAGCCCTCGTTCCGCCATTCATACAGGTCCTCATTTAAAAGACAAGTGATTGCGCTACCTTAGCACGGTCAAAATACCGCGGCCGTTTAACTAGTTGTCACTGGGCAGGCAGGACCTCCTATACGTTGAGTTATTATGCAGGAGGCGATGTTTTTGGTAAACAGGCGAGGCTTGTGTTTGCCGAGTTCCTTCTTTTTCTTTTAGTCTTTCCCTTTGGTCCTCCAGTGTGGGGTTAACGATTGGGTGTGATGTGGTGTTTTCTTGTTGTTTGTTTATAATCACGTTGCCCTCTTGTGTTGGGTTCGTTAATTGTTAGTGGTTGGTCCGGTCTAGCTTACACGTGGATCGGGAGAAGGGGGTTCCTTCTTATTACTCATTTTAGCAGGGTCTCTTCCATGTTGGCATGGAATGGCCTAGTATTTGGAGGGGTTTGGGATGAGTTATCAGAATAATAGATTTATTGTTCTGCCTGAGCTTTAACGCTTTCTATTCAGGTGGCTGCTTTTAGGCCCACTGGAGCAGTAGTCTTATTAAATATGATCCTTAACCTCCTTATGTAAGGTTGTGTCCTGGTTCAAAGGGGCTGTACCCCCTTTGACTAACTCTCGTATATTTCTCAGTTTCGTGTGTAGTGGTACTTATATGAGTTGAGGAGTACGAGGCTGAACTTCTATCCATTTCTTAGGCAACCAGCTATCACCAAGTTCGGTAGGTCTGTCACCGCTACCCGGAGATCTTCCCACTCTTTTGCCACAGAGACGGGTTGGCCCTGATGTAGGCTGTCTCGGGGTAGCTCACTTGGTTTCGGGGGTTTGAACTAAAGTTCTCTTTGCTCAAGGATACTAGCTAAATCATGATGCAAAAGGTACGAGGGTTAGTCTCTGCTTTTTTAGGCTTTGATGGGCTGTTTCACCTCTCTTTCAGCTTTCCCTTGCGGTACTTTTTCTATTGCTTCTAGTAAGTGCCTTTTCCGTCGCCCGTACTAAGGCAGGAGAATGGTTTAGTTTGGTTGTTTAGGTTTAAATAAGGTTATGGATGGTGTGATTTTAGTCTTGGTGGTCGAGCTAGCTATTTAGCTCAGGACGATCCAACTTGCATGGATGTAGTCTCGGTGTAAGGGAGGTGCTTAACTGTCTCAGCCACGTCCTGGTGTTCCAAGTGCACCTTCCGGTACACTTACCATGTTACGACTTGCCTCCCCGCTGTGAAATATTTTTGGTTACTTACTTGTGTGGTTAGGTGATGGGGAGAGTGACGGGCGGTGTGTGCGCGTCTCAGAGCCGGGTTCAAAAACACGCTCTGTTTGTTTTTTACTACTAAATCCACCTTCGGGCACCAGTTTCATGGTACCGTTCGTGATATTCTGTTGTAGAAAATGTAGCCCATTTCTTTCCATCTCGTAAGCTACACCTCGACCTGACGTTCTGGGGCTTGCCCATTTTGCTTACTACAGACCCTTCACAGGGTAAGCTTGCGACGGCGGTATATAGGCGGGAAAAACAAGGGATGGTGAGGTTTAACGGGGATTATCGGTTCTAGAACAGGCTCCTCTAGGCGGGTCTGAGACACCGTCAAGTCCTTTGGGTTTTAAGCTAGCGCTTGTAGTACCCTGGCGGATGCTATTTGTATGTCTTGCATCTGAGTTTATAGCTAAGCATAGTGGGGTATCTAATCCCAGTTTGTCTCTTAGCTTTCGTGGCGTCGGGAATAGAGGGTAAAGCTACTTTCGTGTTAGGGCTTCGTGCCTCCGGGGTGCGTTTGACAGCTTGGGAGGTCTTTGGCTTTATTTATTGTAGGGTCCCAAACCACTCTTTACGCCGTAGTCATCAACTAGGGTCTCTCGTATAACCGCGGTGGCTGGCACGAGTTTTACCGACCCTCTTAGCCCTAACTAAGTCAAGTTTTCACTTATGGCTTAATGTTTATTACTGCTGAGTTCCCTTGGGGGTGTGGCGTAGCAAGGCGTCTTGGGCTAAAATAAGTGTGCCTGATGCCAGCTCCTCGTCCCCGGACGGGGGATTGAGGGCATTCTCACAGGAGTGCGGATACTTGCATGTATAAATTGGGCTAAAGCTGATAGTAAAGTCAGGACCAGGCCTTTGTGCCCGCGGAACTTTCTAGGGTTCATCTTAACATCTTCAGTGTTATGCTTTATTTAAGCTACACTAGC